GGTATTCTTGTGATCGGTTTAATAGGTATTTTCTTTTATGGTTCATATTCCGGATTAGGTTCATCTCTGTAGTAATCGGATGAATTGAGTTGTAGACATGAAAGCGTAGGAACTTGACGGGATTCCCTTCTTTCTTTGTCTGATTCGAGGGGAAGGGCCCGTTGGGTTCTTAAGAATCAGATTTTTTTCGTGTAGTGTAAATGGCAAGGCGGATTTCTTTTTAGGTTGTTTTAAAAAAGCCCATTCTCTGGTGCTTTTGAAAAATGAACTTTATTGATTGATTCAAAATACCCGTTCTTTGATCTTGATAGTATCTATGGATCTTTTCCAAGTTAGAGGAAAGGGAAAATTACGCAAATTACCCGGAATCAATATATTTCTGTAGATTTGATATCGGACAAATACTTTCTATACTCTTACTCCATTTATTTTGAGTTTTTTTTTTTTTTTGAGTATCTCAGAAAAAAGTAAAGTTCATTGATGAATAAGTTCTATTTAATTTAATTAATAGAATTTCATTCATAAAATGAACTTCCCCCTTTTTTTTGTCCACTACTCTATTGTAATGTAATTGTACGTAAAAAAAAAAAAGTTCTGATACATCTGGAAAACCGCCACCAAGACTAGAAATTTTTGACGAACAGGATCCAAAATTATTAATCTTTGGACACAAGAAAAGGAATTTTCTCTACCCTTTTCTTGTGTCCAAAGAGTAGGAAGACGAAAAATCCCCCTACTCTTTTTTGTTTCCCGCATTTCAAGTTCGTTCTATTACCCGTTTATTATACGAATATCTATACCAATTGGATTCTAGTTGAAATCGAATCAAATGCCTCCCATTGAAATCTAGCAAAAACAAAAATCACATAGTCGTACTAATCTAATGCAATTTGGCTAAAAAAAATCATAAAGTAAATAAAAGGTTTTTCATAATTTCATTTTTTTCATACATAATCGACAACAAGAATCGAGTTCTTTTTACGACCTTGATGTTGATAAATTCGCGAGTCTAGAAATTCATTTCGGCCAATTGAACTTTCTCAAACTGTTTCTTTTTAAGAACCAAAAAGATTTGTGCCAAAACAACAGATCCCAAGAAGAACAAAAGACCTTGTACACGTAATGGATCTTGAAGTACTATTTCGGCATCTCCCTGACCAAATCCACCAACATTTGGATTACTGGTTAATGGTTGATCCAATTTGATGGATTCACCCTCGGAAACAAGAAGTTCCGGTCCTGGAGGGATAATATCAACCACTTGACGTCCATCCGACGGATCAGTGATGGATATTTCATATCCTCCCTTTTCTTTTCGTATGATTTTACTTACTATACCCGCTCCCGTCGCATTATAAACTGTATTGTTACTCTTGCTTCCGTCGGGATAAATCTGACCCCTTCCCCTATTCCCCCCTACGTATATAGGATATTTTAAGAAGTGAACATCTTTCTTAGTAGCGGGGTCGGGAGAAAGAATAGGAAAGGTAATTTCACTATATTTCTGACCGGGGACAGGCCCTATCACAAGAATATTTTTTTTAGCAGGGCGGTAGTTCAGAAAAGACAAATTTCCTATCTTTTCTTTCATCTCTGGAGAAATACGGTCGGAAGGAGCTAACTCAAAACCCTCCGGTAAAATAAGAACAGCCCCTACATTCAAACCGCCCTTCTTACCATTAGCAAGAACTTGTTTCACTTGTTTATCATAAGGAATTCGAACAACTGCTTCAAATACAGTATCCGGAAGTACTGCTTGTGGAACCTCAATATCTACTGGCTTGTTAGCTAAATGGCAATTCGCACATACAATACGCCCGGTCGCCTCTCGTGGATTTTCATAACCCTGCTGTGCAAAAATGGGATATGCACTTGCAATCGACGTATGGGTGATGATACATATCATGAGCGATACGGAAATAGATCGAGAAATCTGTTCCTTTATCCAAGCAAAAGTATTTTGAGTTTGCATAGTCTAATCATTGATCCGAAAATTTCTACAATAAGTTGGGATAGGTCGCTAGTACAGGGCCCTATCCACGATTCTGCTATTTTCTAGAATTTTACTGAAATACTCTGGGATGGAAAATCCACCGGATAGAAGGTTTTTGGATTAGAGATTACTATTGGTGGATCATTTGTCAATCATTCATTGAATGATAAATAACTACCAGTGACGGAGATACACGATTTAAATAACGGAAAATCCAATATTTAAAAATAGTATCCAGAATAACTGGAAAGGTGGAAACAAGACCAGATATAATTTGATCATTATGAACAAATCCAAAATCTTTGTAGACAGAACTAATCATTAGCTCCCACCCGTGGGGTGAATGAAATCCGATACATAAATCCGTTATTAAAAGAATCAAAAAAGCTTTTATTGTATCACTTAAGTTATATAGGAATTCCTGAGTCCAAGAGTTAAGAATAACAAGTTCTTCATTACCTAAAATAGAATAGCCACTTAGAATAACAAAACAGATTATATTTGTTGATAAGTGGAAAATCATATGGATACGATCTTCGTTGTGTATCGTGATTAATTGAATCGTTTCTTTTTGGATTCCTATAGAAAGCTTTTGTAGATGTGTCTCCGAGTATTCCTTGAAAATTTCGTCTAAGAGCAGGATTTCTTCTAATTCTATGAACTTTTCTAGAAGATTTTTTTTTTGAATATCATTCAAAAAAATTTCGGATTGACCAGTATTCGACCAATTAGTAATCCAAGATTCCATACTTTTCATAAATGAGAGAGAAATCCCCCAAGGCAAAAAGACTATAGATGCAAGATACAAAAGGGGGGTAGGTGTTTTCTTTTTTGCCATTTTTCATCTGTGAATTGTTAATGAACCCCGTTGACTCTCTGTGATCTAATAGTTTTTTCACACGTGAGTTCTAGACAAGGTATCAAATCTATTTTTTGTAATTTTGTTTCAATATCTAGAGAGAATACAGAAATAGACTAAGACTTCGATTCGAATTCAAATGAAGAAATAAGAAAAATGAAGAAATAAGAAAAAAGAGTTTTGTTTTATAGTTATTCCAGAGAATATAGGCCGGCTTTGACTCGACTAAACGTTCAGGTGAAACTTCAGTTAAGTTATCTTATAGATTATAGAAAAAAGATTCTTGTATTTTTTCCTCTTGCTGAGAAAGCATTCCTTCTTCAGCCCAATTCTTTTTTTTTTTTTCTCAAAAGATTTCAATTGGTACGCGCAAGAAAAGGGCCAATTCCGCGGCTTTTTCTTCCATTTGTCGTGGAATCAAATTCTCATCAGCCCGGGTCAACGGAATAGTCCCCCGGCCTCTAATATTTAGATAAAGGATACAGCGAGCAGAAATACCCTCTTTGACTTCTAGTCTAATGGATTGAATATCCTTTAGACGGAATCGAAGGAATATGCGACGGTTTTTTCCAGGGAATCCCCAACGAAAAATACAACCCCTTCCTTTCTTTCTATCGAATCGATCATAACCACTACCTACATTCAAGGAAATTGTGCACCACAAATAAGAACTAATAAAGAGACCCGCAATCCCGTAGAAAGACATCACGATCCCTTGTGGAAAAAAAAGGATTTGCTGAGACGGAAAAAAAGATATCAAATTTTTACCAAGATAACTAGAAGTTCCAACCACTAAGAATCCTAATGAACCTAAAAAAACGACAAGGGCCCAGAAAAAATTACTTAGTTTTCGAGATCCCGTTCTAACTTCTATCCATACATGTTCTGATCGCCAACTCATAGTTTATTTTATTTTATTGAAATTATTGAAATTTGGGAGAATACCCCAAATTATTTTAACTTTCCTTTGCTGTTTACGAAGGAACTCTCATAAACTAGTACTAGTTTGATGTGAACTAGTACTAGTTTGAGATGAACCATTTATTTATAAGTAGTAGTAGTAAGGAATAATTCATGAAATTGGTTCAATCTAAAATAATAATAACATACCCCCCATACATATGATCCAAATATACATATCGATATACACCTAGATTCACAAACTTTACACATTTTAGTCATCAAATGATCCTGATCTATTTGAAACTAGCTAGAATTCATCTACCTATAGATCATTTTCTGCAGACATAAGAACTTTTTCGGCAGAAAAAATATTTTAGACCCTATTTACCCCAAAAAGATCTGTGTTATGCTCCAAATCTTAGTTTCCAAAAAAAGGATGAGCCCCCGGATCTAAACAATCTTGTTTTTTTGAACATGAAGAAATAAAGAAGCCATTGCAAGTGCCGGAAATACTAAGCCTACTAAAGGCACAAAAATAGAGGGAAAATTGAAAGTTGTCATAAAATGTAGTACCTCGATTGACTATTTGCACCTGTTATTTTTTTTTTTTTGAATATTTTAGATTTCTACTAATTAAAACTCTTAATTCTAATTATTACGAATTTTTAAATTCATAGTAGAGATATAAGTATCTAAAGCGGATCTATAGAAATAGAATAAGTCCAATAAATTTAGAACTAAATAGATGGACTTATTCGTGAAAAATATGTATGACAATTTTTTATTTCTTTTTTACTTCAATTCTGATAAGCTAACTACTTGTTTCCTACAAATCCACTAATTAAATCAACTAGTTGAACTTAGCGTACTCTAGGTGAGTAGAATTTGACTTCAAAGGAAAGAAGCCGTGGAACTGCAATAATTCACTAAGAACGGTTTTTAAAAGATTACGCGGTACGATTAGGTCGAATAAGCCCTTCTCGAATAAATTTTCAGTCTCTTGTGAACCTTCCGGTACTGTTATCTTCAAGAGTTCTTCAATTACTCTTTTACCCGCAAATGCAATGTAGGCGTTGGGTTCGGCAATAATGATATCTCCCAACATGGCAAAACTAGCCGTTACCCCACCGGTAGTAGGGGATGAAAGAATTGGTACAAAAAATAACTTTTCCTTTGATTGAAAATCATATAAGGCAGAGGATATTTTGGCCATTTGCATCAAGCTCAAACTCCCTTCTTGCATGCGTGCCCCCCCCGAAGCACACACTATAATAAGAGGTAGAGATTGGTTGGTAGCGTACTCAATTAAACGGGTGATTTTATCCCCAACTAAGGATCCCATACTACCTCCGATAAACTCAAAATCCATAACCCCAATTGCTACAGGAATATCATTTAGTCGACCTATGCCTGTTTGAACAGCCTCCGTTAATCCCGTCTTTGTTTGATAAGAATCAATATAATCTTCATAAGGTTCCTCATTGAATTCATCCGAATCCAATTCATCTGAATGCAATTCATCCGAATGCAATTCATCCGAATTGGATTTATCCGAATCCAATTCATCCGAATGCAATTCATTCGAATTGGATTTATCCGAATCCAATTCATCTGAATTCAATTCATCCAAATCCAATTCATCTGAATTCAATTCATCCGAATGCAATTCATCCGAATTGGATTTATCCGAATCCAAATAAGGTTCTTCCTCAATGAACCTAGATGAATTGAATGTACCCGAAACCAAATAAAGTTGCTCCGCGATTTCATCCTCATCCAATCCACGAGCCGCCCACTCCAACCCCAACTTCGGTAGCTGATTTATGAACTTAAAATCCCTGATGATATCAGAAAAATCCTCATTCCACATCAACCATTTGGACCGATCAAAATGATAATCTATAATAATTTTCATATATTCATTTTTCTTTTTTCGCAACTTCTGTAAAACTGCATATAATAAGTCACTTCTCAGTCTTTCGATCCACATATCCCCAAGTACTTTTTGAATCGACTCCAAATACAAGTCCGCGATTAGGCGAATCAGACAATCAATTTCCGTTAGAATGTGCTTTATTGGCTTCCAATTCTTTTTCTTTTCTTCTTCTTCTTTTTGACTAATAAAATCTCGAAGCTCCTCCTCGAGATCGCGAGACACCAAATTTTCGTCCATAGAATCCCAGGTGTCGGAATCAATCGAACTTTCGATTCTTTCTGAACTACTCATTTTCAAGTGATATTCGCAAGATTCACAAATTTTTAATTTTACAACTTGCTTATAATTTAAGTTATAACAATTTTCGCATAGAACCCACAAATGTCGATATTTTTGACTTGAATCGAGATCGTTAGATCTAGTCAAATCACCAGTGTCCCCCCCGATTTCAAGACCTTTATTAAGGTTTTCAGCCCTACTACTCGAATCTTCAGTACTATTTTCAATAGTCAAAAGATTGTCCGCCGATTTTCTTATAACTTCAAACTCGCTTAGTAATTCTTTACATTGAATGGTCATAAAATAAGACTCCCTTCCTGTAAAATGATGAATAGTTATAGCTCACTTTGATGTGGAAACGTAAGTTAAGTATGGAAACGTAAGTTAAGTATGGAAGTCTAGTTATAGTGATTGGCACTGTGATACATAATTGCTTAATTCTTCAGTATACCGAAACTTCTCACTTTACTGTGGAAATGTGGAATCGTAGTTATAGTCATTGGGACTATGATACATAATTCCTTAATTCTTCAGTATACCGTCAATTCGAATCCCCGTCAAGCAGTATCAATTGGAATTGATCATATCCTCAATTCGAATCTTTGTCAAGATTCAATTATTATTATACGGTCAATTCGAATCTTTGTCAAGATTCAATTATTATTATATGGTCAATTCAAATCTTTGTCAAGATCAATTGACCATATCCTCAATTCGAATCTTTGTCAAGTATTCTATTGTCCATTGTTATATCTGTCAATTATTCTAGCGTGAATTTGAATATATTGACATATATTCCAATTAGCTATTAGTTCTTATCCGATATTCTAGCGTGAATTTGAATATATTGACATATATTCCAATTAGCTATTAGTTCTTATCCGACTAAACAATCACTACTAACAAGAAGTGTGAAAAAGGATTCTCTTTTCTTTTTTTTTGTGGGAATCTGGGGGTAAGACTTCACTATGATATGAATAGGATCAAATTCCTTTCATTCGAAACAGAATGATAAAGAGTTTTTTCCTGTGTCTTCGCATCGAACAACAAAAAAGAAAGATTTTTTCTTTCCTAGAACCTAGAAAGAATCTTTTCCTAAAATCTCGTCTAATAACTAAAGTAAGAATTTATGGTTCTATTACAACATGGAACAAAAAAGACAAAATGCAGGATGGGTCGAAAGGTTTATGATACTTCGAAAGAATAGACCAATCCGAAAGATCCATAGGTTTCATTGTGGATCCAAGACAACAATAGAAAGACTTGAGTCTTAGATTTTTGAAGACAAATCTGCGATATCTAGAGATATAAAATATGTATTTATTATCCAAAATACGTGCAATAGAATATTTGTAGTCGGCCCACCCTTTTATTTTAGTAGTAGTATAAATAGAAATAAAAGGGTGGGCTGAGTTTAATTGCAATTCAATTAATAGAACGGAGACTAATTACGTGTTATCTTAGGAATATCCTCTTATACATCCAAAGTATCTACTGGTTTAAACTCAAATTTGATCTCTTTCCATACTT